TAAGATTCAAAATACAAGTACAATAAATAAGAAGGCAAAAGGAAAATTTTTTCAGAGATTTGGATTTGGTATCGTTTTGGCGGCATGGCCGAGCGGTAAGGCGGGGGACTGCAAATCCTTTTTCCCCAGTTCAAATCCGGGTGTCGCCTAATCACCAAAAGAATCGACATACCTTCTTCTGTTTTGCTGATATAATTTGGAAAATTTTTTCCAGCGGAAGCAAACGGAGGAAACTGATATGATAAATCGTGATAGTCCTTCCATTAGCAATGGAGTGTCTACGGGCCGGGTTTTGAATTAGATTGGATAGCAGGACGGAAATAGAATTCCATTTTTAGTTGCGGAAAGGCCAGAAGATACTTTAGTATACATATTCATCAAAGTCTTTGAGTACTCCGGCATTCAATCAATATTAATTCGATTGAATGGGTAATTGGCTTTTACTTAGATACTTTTATTCTTTTTTCGTTAACCTCTAGTCAAGAACAGAACATAATAGGACGTCCTCCGATTGTTTTCATAGAGACAATTAAGGAGACGGTAAGGATTAGATCAAAACAAAATGGGAAAGAAATAGGGTATGGGCTAGGTAGTGATCTACTTTTCTTCTATAAGTTTTTACTTAACTTAATGAAGGGCAACAAAAGAAAGAATAGATTTTTATTATTTCTACATATTAGTATCATTTCTTTGATACTTCCAAGGGGGTCTCCGCATATTTTGCTTGTGCTTAACCTTTTCTGATTATACTAGAAATCTTATAAGACCCTCTTAGAAGTTATAATTGGATTTATTGGATTGTTTCATCAACGATGTTAGGTCAGAATTACTTTTTGACTCTGCGTCAGTGATTCCACTATTATTTATTAGTGAACAATAATTCAATAATTCCTTCATAGAGATAGGGGACATAATTCACATGGATATAGTAAATCTCGCTTGGGCTGCTTTAATGGTAGTCTTTACATTTTCCCTTTCACTCGTAGTATGGGGAAGAAGTGGACTCTAGAAATACTACTAATTGAGTTTAGGAATTAAACTGTATCAATTTTTTTTATAAATCTTTCAGTTCCGAAAAGCTTTTTTTAGTTGAAATTTCACTATTTCAACACTATTTCAATTTAAAATTCAATTTTTAAATTGAAATAGAAATAAAAAATATCTGTATTTCAAAATTTTCTTGGGTTTTAGTGTAGTAATGTAGTTTATGAATAATATATATGAAGAATACTCTTTCAATCAAACAAATATTTAAATTATTTCCGTGTTCGTATTTCGAAAGTAAAAAGAATACAAAGTAAAAGAAATACAAATGGTAGTAAATTTATTCCAACCGAATTCTTGATCAATTTTCTATTTCGATGAACCGACTCTTACCAAAATTAGATATGGACCGTGAGGAAGAGCTGAACTTTTTTTATTTGACTTTTTTGTTTCCCCTTTTATTATTCAAAGAGAAAATAGTTCTGTTATTACATTACGTAGATACACATTTTCTATCGGAAACAACACAGGCATAGTAGTTGCCTAACGAGATACTACACAGACTAAAATATTGTCTTGGGCGAGTCACATATTGCGCACTTCCTGTTTGTTTTAATATTTGGGAAATTTTATTTATGTTGTGTTTGTTTTATTGAACTCACTGTTCAAACGTTAAAAATTGACGAGGTTTACTAACCCTTTCCCCCTTTTTTTCGAAATCCGAAGAAGTTTCCATGGATCATCTGTCAACTGATCGATCAATGACTTCTTCGTCGGAATGCTAATAAAAAGATTACTTTATTTTCTTTTATTATACCCATCGAAGAGGCCTTTGATTCTTTTGATCGGGATTCATATTGAAAATAATCAGCAATCCGGGAATTAGAATCGTACGCGTCGCTTTTCGATCATTTCTAATTAATTGAAATCAACACAAATTAAATACAAGACAGATGTATAAAGCAAAGAAATAGAATTGGGGGGGGGGCACTATATACATTATATATATAATATGTAATTGATATCCATATATATACATCGATATATAGGAATATGACGATACTATTGTAGATTGATCTCTATTAAATTAACTTGGATTACAATACACCTTTATACACTACAATAACAATAGTAGTTATAGTATGGATAGTATGGTAGAAAGATTCAGATATTTCTTTCTACCATACTATCGTATCTCATAGAATACGGCTAATTCTAGTCTGCCCATTTCATTTAAGACGCGAAATTTGAATCCCTTTCTTCTCTTCAATTATTGATAAGAACTAAAAAGTCAAGTTTAATTCAAATTAATCACCTTGGCTGACTGTTTTTACGTATATTATAAGTAAAAAAGCGGTAGGAACTAGAATAAACAGTGCAGTAGCAATAAATGCGAGAATATTTACTTCCATAATCTCATTGTTTCATTTTTCTTTAATTCGCAATAACTCGGGAGTTAATCCCATAGAGATAATAAATCTTTCGCTTGTAAATTCAATGGGATGAATTACATCTC